AACATCAATTGCAACGATTCGATAGACGGCTCATTGGGATAGATATAGATGAACAATACCCCCCCTGGAACCGTATAGGAAGTTTTCTCCTCGTACGGCTCGAGAAAAAATGACTTAATTCGAAGTTTTGTCTATGTATCCAATTCTAATAAATTAAATAACAAACGGGCTTATAAAATCAATTAGACTACGATTCCAGTCTTTTTTCTTCCTGAAAAATGAAAAAGAAACCGCTCGTACTCATAACTCAAGTCGGATAACTCTCAAATAGCTCAAAGAAAAATCTTTAGTGAATTTCATTTATTGAGTAGTCTTTACTCCCTTTCGTTTATACCGGTTAAACGATTTCAAATTCTATTTGGATTCTTTAGTCGAATCCAGTTATTGAGACTATCGAAAGAATTAACAACTACAAAGGGTGTTTCCTTGTTTTTAAACCCTTTATTCCTATTTTGAATCATTGGGTTTAGACATTACTTCGGTGTTTCTTAATCTTTTCAAAGTGGCAGCAACATACCCTTTATTTCTATTTATTTTATTTCTTTCTATCAAAGAATCCTATGGACGGTTGATTCTAGTATGATACACGTTGAATCGCAAAATTTGGATCAATTTCAACAAGTTTTGCTTTTGAATTGGAAACTTGCTCGAATTGGATCCTTTCGATTGTCCATATATTTACGAAGTTGTTCCAGTTGATTGGCATTAACCCTAGATCCCTGCCCCTGAGAAATGAATTAATACTTTCGGTTCGAGCTCCATCATGAACTATTTACAACCCGACAAAAAACGAAGGGTTCCAGTGTAACAGAACAAACAATGTCGAGCCAAGAGCACCTCATTTCTAGACAAATCGAAAATGGTGGATGTAAAAATCCACAACGGGTTGTGTCCTTCAAGTCGCACGTTGCTTTCTACCACATCGTTTCAAACGAAGTTTTACCATAACATTCCTCTAATTTGGAACCGGTATGGAATTGATTCAATTACGGAATCATGAATAGTCATCGGTTCAGCTGTCCATAGACATCGCAATCTACACTTTTTCTTCTATATATGAATATATAATACATGAAACAATATTTTTCTGAAAAAATCCTAGCAAGACAACATTTTTAACATATTTAACAGACTATATAGAATATATATAAACTAATAGAATATATATAAAATAGATAATAGAAAGAAAAAAGAAATCTATATCTATAATATATAGATATATATGGAAATAATATATAAACGAATAAGTTTTGGAATCTGCATCTTCAAGTGACTTAATAAGATAAATTAAACGATTTCCTACTTTTTCAAAGATTCCACGTATAGGGAATCATTAAAAATATTTCTATATTTCTAAATGAAATTAACTATAATTAAAATTAAATTAAACATCATTTTTGAATTTATTTTAGTTTGATTGGGTTGGGTTTGAAGAAAATTGGACAATAAGCACCGCCTTTGATCTTTATAGGCGGATCGGTCTTTCTTTTTGAAGTGACTCATCACTAATTTCAAATAAAGATTTGAAATAGATCAAAGAAACGAAGAAAGAAATAAGATAAGAAGAAAAAAATCCTTTTTTTTTCATGAGATGTATAAAAAAATAATGTAAGTTAATATTTGCATTTTGATTCTTTTAATCAGATTACGAAAATCAAAATCGAACAAAAAATAGGTAAGATTTCTCCTATCTATTAGATAGACGGAACTGTTGTCACTATTTGTTGTTTGTTATAGATGTTTTATATCTACTATACTCTAGAATATGGGACTTGATCATTTGTTAATGAAATTCGAACAGACACAGATGTTTAAAGTAATATAGATTAACTGCTATCCACCCCCCCCACTTCCTTTTTAGATTATGTTATATTATGATAGGATTTATATGGGAATAATGGAGAAATGGATCCGTGCTGGGACGGAAGGATTCGAACCTCCGAATGGCGGGACCAAAACCCGTTGCCTTACCACTTGGCCACGCCCCATTTCAATTGCTAATTGACACTAAGAAACAATAATATTGTTATTGGTTGTTTGTCAACTCCAGCCCAAATAAATATCTAGAAAGATTCCATATCTATAGAATATAGATCTTCTAGATCTATAGAATAATAGAATAGACCGGTATTCGAATTTTGATACATATAGATACAGAATTCAACTGAATTTATTGATCATTACATAGAATTCAATTAAGATATTGTATGAAAGTATCGTTTCTTCTATTCTCCTTTGAGAATTGGAGGATTTTTGGTTGTATGTATTCAAAGAAAAAGAAGGATTTTTTGTCTACCTTATTTACATTTACTTTCTTTCTTTTTCCTTATATCAAAAATGCAACCAAAATGCAATTATCTCCAAGAACAAAATGTCTGTTATGCTTAATATCGTTAGTTTGATCTGTATTAATTCGCCCCTTTATTCGAGTAGTTTTTTCTTCGGCAAATTGCCCGAAGCCTATGCTTTTTTGAATCCAATCGTAGATGTTATGCCAGTCATACCTCTGCTTTTTTTTCTCTTAGCTTTTGTTTGGCAGGCTGCTGTAAGTTTTCGATAAGATCCTGAATAATAATATCCTAGAAAATACATGATTTCCTCGAGAAAAAATTATAACAATTGACAAAAACAAAATCAGATAAGTTTTAGAGTATGAACCCTCGATTCATACATTGAAATTCGTGAATAGTCGGCATAAATCAGGCTTACCCCCATTTCCTCGTTTTTGAGCCTTTTCCAGTCATCCAGTCAAAGACCCTAACCCTATTAGGGTCTACCACAATATCTAAATTTGGATATAAGCGCAAATTTCATTTTTGTTAATGAAAAACAAATGAATTTGTGACAATACATTTCTTGAAAAAACCTCATTTCTTGGTATCAAAATAGGATATGTGGTAAAAAAATGGAAGATCTATTCTCTTTTTTTCTAAAAAATCATCTTGGAGATTGTGTAATGCTTACTCTGAAACTCTTCGTTTATACCGTAGTGATATTTTTTGTTTCTCTCTTTATCTTTGGATTCCTATCTAATGATCCGGGGCGTAATCCTGGACGTGAAGAATAAAATACAAAAGGTTTCTTGATTCATTTTCAAATTTTCTTAGTATTTTCTCTATTCACACGTTTCACTAAGATTTTCAAAAATTGAAAAAAAAAGAACTAAAAATAATAAAATAGAATATTAATATATAAATAAATAAAGTAACCAACGGAAACGGAAAGAGAGGGATTCGAACCCTCGGTACGAATAACTCGTACAACGGATTAGCAATCCGACGCTTTAGTCCACTCAGCCATCTCTCCCAAATGAAAAAGAGAATTACTACATTACACATAATCTAAAGAGTTTTTCTTTCTCTCGTTTCTTTCTCTATTCTATTATTTCTATATAGAGATCCACAAATCAGGAATTTCCTTTATCTAAAAGATGGACTCGAACGCGCCAACACTCGAACAAAAAAAAGAAGCAAGACCTCTTTGTGTTGATTTTGTTCGAAAGGCCCTTCTTATTCTCACGACCCGGCATGGTTAGTACCTAGCCGGGCTCTTTTTTTTTTGTTCCAACAAATTATAGAGAAATAATGATTTATTTTTTTTTGAAAACAAAAAAGACTTTTTATTATTATATTCAATTCAATATAAAATATTCAAGCAACAACAAAAAGAAAAAATACTATTTCAATTATTTTCTTGTTAGATTTTACCCGAACTAAAAAAAACTATCGATTCTTCTACAATACTTTTTTGTGTTATGATTTTAATGTTTTTTTTGATCCGTATCTAACTTCTTCAGCGAAAACTTTAGTTATTTAATAATTTCAATTAAATAATTTTTTGGAGCCTCTTTTCCGAATCTCATTAAATTTGGATCTACTCGTGAAAAAGTTCAGCACGCTCCTTTTGACGATTCTTTGATAATCCTATCTTGATCATACTCAATTAACATGCTCGACAAAAGGTCCATTTGTATACAATAATCATATTGTAGCGGGTATAGTTTAGTGGTAAAAGTGCGACTCGTTCTATTAACCCTTATAGAGTTAAAGGGTCTTTCGGTTTTATTCATATTCCGATCAAAAACTTTATTTCTTAAGAGGATTCAATCCTTTACCTCTCAATGAGAAATTCGAGAAAAAATACGAATTCTCGTGATTTGTATCCATGAGTCACTTAATAAATTGAAAAATTGGATTATGAAATTGCGAAACATAATTTTTGAATTGGACCAAGACTTCCAATTGAATAAGTATGAGTAAAGGATCCATGGCTAAAGATAAAAAGAAACTTCTAATCGTAACTAAATCCTCCATTTTTTTCTAAAAAAATAAATTGGAGCAAAATAGCTATTCAGCGATGACTTTGGTTTACTAGAGACATCGGCGTATTGTTTTAGCTCGGTGGAAACAAAATCTTTTTCCTTAGGATCCTATGAAATAGAAATAGAGAACGAAGTAACTAGAAAGGTTGTCAGAATCACCTTCTCCTAGAAGGATCATCTAGAAAGCGATTCGTTTTGTCTGTATTCAAATAAAAAGCTGACGTAGGTGTTATGGGGATAATTTTGTTCGTTTTGTTCACCTCTTAGATCTAAGAATTTACTCACTTTCCATAAAGGAGCCGAATGAAACCAAAGTTTCATGTTCGGTTTTGAATTAGAGACGTTCAAAGAACTGAATCGACGTCGACTATAACCCCTAGCCTTCCAAGCTAACGATGCGGGTTCGACTCCCGCTACCCGCTTTTTCTTTTTTTTTTTCGAAATATTCTATTAGAATTCTATTCTAGAATATAGATAATACATTATGACTTGATATTTGATTATGATTAGTGAATCGTTGAATATACAATTCCAAAAATTCTCTCACATATAATCCGATTTTTATGTTTTCAACTCAAGAAAAATACGAAAAAACCGGAATGAACGGCGTCCATTGTCTAATGGATAGGACAGAGGTCTTCTAAACCTTTGGTATAGGTTCAAATCCTATTGGACGCAA